CTTCCCCTCATCATGCGAAATAGAAAAACCTTTTATTATCTTATATCATCAGGGTAATGATCCATCAACCTGCTGGTTCTTTTTCTGAAGTAGCAACGGGAGAATTCATCCTGGAAGTGGGAGAACTGCTGAAACTACGTGAAACCCTGACAAGGGTTTATGTACAAAGAACGGGCAAACCCTTATGGGTTGTATCCGAAGACATGGAAAGAGATGTTTTTATGTCAGCAACAGAGGCCCAAGCTTATGGAATTGTTGATCTTGTAGCGGTTGAATGACAATAGCCTGGATTTCGCGTCAATTCGTGATTTGAAATTACCCCTGCCGAGTTTCATATTAATATTCTATGACTTTTATTTACTATTCTATTGAATAAAAGTAATTCATAATCATCCGGTTAGGATCGATCTAAACCAATCCATTATGTATATGATTCAACATGCCAACTATTAAACAACTTATTAGAAATACAAGACAGCCAATTAGAAATGTCACAAAATCCCCCGCGCTTCGGGGATGCCCTCAGCGTCGAGGAACATGTACTAGGGTGTATGTGCGACTCGTTCAGATCATGAACTAGAACAAAGGAAAGAGAACAATGTTCGAATATCAATGATCAAATAGGATAGAACGGAAAAACGAACTACATTTCCTATCTAAAAATAAGAAAATGGATCATATCCCTTTTATTGTGTATGAAATTTATGGTTTCTATTGGTGTAAATCCACTCACCTCAATTCAAGATGAGAAGCAATTCTCCATTGGTAGCAAATGGTTATCCATTAAGCGGAGGAAATCTTAGTTAACATAGACCCCTCTTGCAAGAACGGACTAACAGGGTCAGCTACCCAGCCAACCTTCATAATTAAATACCGTTACTGTATAGGTAGAGCTCGTTGTGAAAGACCTATTACTGGATAATTCATGGGTAGAGCCGAAGAATGTGAACTATACAAGTTAGCAATAACATTGATTAAATGAAGTAAAGGCTCCGGTGTATAGAGAAGACCTCACCGTTTAAGAAGTAACCATAGAAACGATGGAATCCACTATTTCTTTATCATTGCTATTTTTTTTTTTTTTTAATACCTAGTATAGTACAATTTCGTATTTCGAGGTGAAATGCCTAGAAAAAAGAAAAAATCGTGGTTGGGAAGGTTATAGTAGCCAAAGCCATTGGAATTTTTAGTTTATACATTGGAAAAATCCGTTTTGTTATTAATATACTAGGAAAGGGGCAAAAGAATAACTGAAAGAAAGGAAATAAGAAAGGAAATCTATTAGTTATTCGTTAAAGTTTCATTTATTCAATGACCAGAATTAGACGGGGATATATCGCTCGGAGACGTAGAACAAAAATTCGTTTATTTGCATCAAGCTTTCGGGGGGCTCATTCAAGACTTACTCGAACTATTACTCAACAAAAAATAAGAGCTTTGGTTTCGGCTCATCGGGATAGGGATAGGCAAAAAAGAAATTTTCGTCGTTTGTGGATCACTCGAATAAATGCAGCAATTCGTGAAAGGGGGGTATGCTATAGTTATAGTAGATTAATAAACGATCTGTACAAGAGACAGTTGCTTCTTAATCGTAAAATACTTGCACAAATAGCTATATCAAATAGGAATTGTCTTTATATGATTTCCAATGAGATCATAAAAGAAGTAGGTTGGAAGGAATCCACCGGTTAAACGGAGTTGCCCGGAGAATGAACTCCGGGAAGGTCGAATAAAAATGAATAGAATATGATAAAATATGAGAAAGTAGTCAAAATAAATATGAATCAACACGTTCAATAAAAAAATTTCTTCTTCCCAGATTATTCTTTTTTTTTTTCTTACGACACGAGAATTCAATCCGGATTCTTGGATTTTTCCAACAAAATATCAACCCGCGTTTGAGTTCGGATGGGAATTTTAATTCAAGTGAAGAAAGAGTAAACCTATCTTTTTCTGGCTCTAAGACTAGGAGTTCTAGTGGTCGACTCGGTTCTTTCAAATTGTTTCTCATTATTAAGAAAAGGTAACAAAGATAAAATACGAGCTTGTTTTATAGCAATAGTAATTAATCGTTGTTGTTTCAAGGTCAATCTATTCACTCGTCTAGATAATATTTTTCCCTGTTCACTAATAAATCGACTAATTAAACTCATGTTTTTATAATCAATTCGATCCCCCGATTGGATCGGGGGCAAACGCCTACGAAAAGATCGCTTGGATTTAAGAAAAGTTCGCTTGGATTTATCCATGGTTTGGTTAGTTTATTTCTTATCCCTAAAATCCTATTTCAGCCGTATCTCTAATTAGAATAAAGAAATAGGATTTGGTTTGTTTATAATTATCTTTAACTATGTTAAATATGTTATATATATATATAATGTCATTTTTTCCCTTTCCTTGTAAGGGCGCAGGTGCTCGGTTCGATCTATTTCTTTATCTCCCCGTGAATCGTATGTTTGTAACAATATGGACAGAATTTTCTCAACTCCAATCGATTAGG